ACGACACACACTATACACTATTTTGATATGACGCTCTAAAGATGAAAAAAAAAAATTTTATTTTTATCGAAAACTTACAGCAGCTTGCCAAACAAAGGCTAAGAGAAGAAAGAGTACAGGAATAACCGGCATAACGTCTACGATTGGGTTGAAAAAGGCATAAGCCTCGGGCAATTTGGCGAAAAAGAAACTACTCGAATTCGAATAAAGGGTAAAATTAAGACAGATACAAATTAAACTAAAGATATTAACCATAACAAACATTTTTTTGTTCTTAAAGATTAAGATTCAATTGAAATGATAATAAATTATCAGATTGGATTAAGTTGTTTTTCTGAGGGAAAATTTTAAAAGAATAAAAGAAAAAGGGGGAGAAAAGAAAGAAATTCTTTTTTTTTTGACTTCTCCCCAATCAAGAATCCTTCCTTACATTCTTCAATCAAATGAGAATACAAGGAATTCTATTTTCCTACAATATCTTAATTGAATTCTATATAATGATCAATGAATCTTTTTGATTCTATATCTATATGTGTTGAATCCTAGCGACAACATGTCCTAGATTTCTTTTGGTTAGTTATTGACAAATAGCTAATATTTAGCTTAGTTTTTCTTAGACAAAATCAAAATGGGGCGTGGCCAAGCGGTAAGGCAACGGGTTTTGGTCCCGTTACTCGTAGGTTCGAATCCTTCCGTCCCAGATCGTTTCAATCGGAAACGAATGAAATTTAAGATTTCATTAAACAGTTTTCTGTTTAATGTTGGATACAATATTATCAATCTTAATTCTAAGAATCATATCTTTTTTTTTTTACTCAATTATTTGATTCTTAAATATTCTTGATGACTTTCATTAACAATTTTTTGTTTTATATGATGGAGATGGATATGAAAAGATAAGACCCCCCGGATTCTGATTTTTTGTTTGATCTTACCTTACACGAGGCTTTTTCTACTCCATAATAATGAAAAAAGAGAAACTTCATGCTCAAACCTTCTCTCTGTTTTCAATGAAAACCAGATTAAATAGGAGATGGTAAATAATAAGTAAATTATAATATTCTAGTTATAATAAATAACCATAATAATCATCAAATCAGAATTTATATCATTATATCATATTAGAATAGAATATATTCTTTCTAGAAATAAGTTCTATATCTATTCTAAATTATGAAGATATTGTCTATTATTTTTAATAAGAATATCTTATTATTCTATATTGATCTATATTTCTATATAGAAATTGAATATTTAGGAATAAATAAAGAATAAATAAAATGAAATAGTTTGTTTTAGTAGTTAGTATTTAATAGTATTTAGTTAAAGTGGATAAAATTTTTATCCATTCAATCAAAGTAAAGTCAAAGGCTTTTTTTTTGAGGTTTATAATTTCTTTTTTTTTTTCATATTATGTTTTTTTTATAATATGAAAAAAAGGGGGGGTTCCATTAAGTGAAAAACTTTCCAAATAAACATTTATCTATCCATAGTCTATCCATAGATAGATAAGTAGATAGATAAGTGTGGATTATTATGTATTTGTTCAGCCAATGATTATTCATGATTTTATATTGAATCAATTGCATACGGTTCAAAATTCCAATAAACTTAGAGGGATGTTATGGTAAAACTTCGTTTGAAACGATGTGGTAGAAAGCAACGTGCGACTTGAAGGACATGATTGGCTGTGGATTCTGACATCCACCATCTTCTATACGAATGAAGATGCTCTTGTCTCGACATAGTTTGTTCTGCTAGGAACCTAATTTTATTTGTCTTGTGTTGATAAATATAAATAAAAAGACTAATGTTATATATATATAATGGTATAACAGATAATGGAGCTCGAGCAAAAATGATTGGTTCATTTATTGGGGGAAGAATCTAGGGTTAGTGACAATCAATAAGTTAGACCAACTTTGTAAATATATCATCAATATCTAAAATATAGATAAATGGATAGGTTCAAGTTTGAAATAAAAAAAGTCAAATTTGTCGAAATTTTAAAACTGTTTCGATCAAGAGTGTATCACAAAGAAATCAATCTTTCATATGATTTTTCCCTTTTTTCATAGAAAGAACAAAAAACAAAAGGTATGTTGCTGCCTTTTTGAAAGGGAGCAAGGATCACCGAAGTAATGTCTAAACCCAATGATTTCACAAAGTGCAAAGCAAAGACAACGAATTCCGGAACAAGGAAACACTTTTTTCACTTGTCTCAACAATTGGATCAGAATGAGTAAAAAAATAGATCCAAATGGAGACAAAAAAAGAGGTTAGAGATAGCTCAATAAATTCTAAGGATTTCCTTTCGAACTCTTTCAAAACTATCCAACTTGAGTTAGGAGTACGAATGATATTTCTTTTTTCTGTAAGGAAAAAAGGCTCAAATTAAAGTCTAATTCTTTAGGGAACAATTTCTGTTTCTATCTATATAGAAATTAGAATCATTTTTTATTGAGCCGTATGAGGAGAAAACCTCATATACGTTTCTAGGGGGGGCATCTTTTATCTACATCTATCCCAATGAGCCATCTATCGAATCGTTGCAATTGATATTCGATCCCGAAGAGAAGGAAGAGATCTTCAAAAAGTAGGTTTCTATGATCCGATAAAGAATAAAACTTATTCAAATGTTCCTGCTATTTTATATTTCCTTAAAGAAGGTGCTCAACCCACAGGAACTGTTCATGATATTTTAAGGAAGACAGAATTCTTTAAAGAATTTCAAGTTTCTTTTGATAAAAAAGAAAGCAAAAACAAGAGTCATGAATAAAATAAAAAAGGGGTAGTACCTATATTTGTGTAATTCTTTATTCAAAGTTTGTTAATTTCTTGTTCTATTCATACTTATCTTATTCTTTCTGATTTTTTTTCTTGCTTCTTATTTCTTATTGTGGAACCCCCCAACAAGGGGGGGTAATCTTTCTTTTTGTATTTTTATTGTACCCTTTTTTTTGTAAAAAGTCCATTCATATTGACAAAGGCGTCTCTAACAAATATAATTTGATCGTAGATCAATAGATCTTTTTCTCCTCACTCCCTATTTGTTCTTTTTCATAAATGGGTGGGTTTGCTGGATTTGTTTTTTTATACAAATATAAAAAATGTATTTTCTTAGCAAAAATCAAAAAATTTGATAAAATTGGGTGGTTTTTCAAAATTTCAATTCTATTTTGAATCTCTTTTTTTGAGCCAGATCCGCTTGACATTTTGATGGTTCAATTTGTTGCTAGTTCCGTGTTTTGACTCAGCTGTGCAGTGCAACTCCATTGATTTTTTTATTTTTTTTTTTTGTATTTTGATCATATCTACACTTCATATTGATCTGGGTTGCTAACTCAACGGTAGAGTACTCGGCTTTTAATTGCGACTATGATCTTTTACGCATTTGGATGAATAAATTCGTCTATACTATTGGTAGAGTTTAGAAGACCGCGACTGATCCTGAAAGGTGATGAATGGAAAAAAAAGCATGTCGTAAAAAGAATAGAAAAATAGAATCATAGAAAAAGAAGAAATTTAGTGCTCATAATAGGACGAATATAAGAATTTTTTCTTTTTTTAAAGTTTGGTAAAGTATTTGATAGGTGGGTCTAGTGAATAAATGGATAGAGCCTTATGGCTCCAATTCGAATAAGACAAAAAAGCAACGAGCTTCCCTTCTTAATTTGAATGATTATCCGATCAAATTACTAATTAGACGTTAAAAATAGATTAGTGCCTGATGTGAGAAAAGGTTCTCTTGTGAATTGTGAGTGGACCTTTGATTCTTTTTTTTAATCCTAATTATTCTTTATTATGGATTGGAGACGGATGTGTAGAAGAAATAGTATAGTGATAAAAAAGGGATTTTTTTCCAAAGTCAAAAGAGTGATCGAGGTGCAAAAATAAAAGATTTTTACCTCCTTTCCTTCTTTTTTTTCTTGTTATTCTAGTTATATTAATAAGAAAAATAAAAAAAAAAATTGTATAGAAAGGAAAAAGATCTGTAGATTGGACTCTATGTCTCCGGAGTATATATTCTTTGTTTTTGTTTGTTCTTACTTTTATATAATCTTTTACTTCTTAGAATTTAGAATTCAAATACTCTATTTCTAATACTCTATTATAGTTAGAGTATTTTAGTATAAGATAAACAATATACTAACTAGAATATACAAATACACCGTTCTGACCATATTGCACTATGTATCATGTATTATTTCATAACACAAAAAGTGCCTCCCTTTTTTGGTTCTAGTAGAAATATATGTAAATTGCAGAATTACAAGGAAATTTCTTTTGAAAAAAGATAGATTTTGTCAAAAAAACTTTCTATATCCGCTACTCCTGAAGGAGTCTATTTACTCACTTGCTCATGATCATATCTTCAACAGTTTTATTTTTTCCGAACCCGTGGAAATTCTTGGTTATGACAAGAAATCTAGTTTAATGCTTGTGAAACGTTTAATTATTCAAATGTATCAACAGAAATCTTTGATTTTTTCGTTGAATGATTCTAACCAAAATGGATTTTGGGGTCATAAGAATTCTTTTTCTTCTCATTTTTTTTCTCAAATGGTATCAGAAGGTTTTGGAATCATTCTGGAAATTCCATTCTCGTCGCGATTAGTATCTTCTCTTGAAGAAAAAAAAATACCAAAATCTCAGAATTTACGATCTATTCATTCAATATTTCCCTTTTTAGAGGATAAATTCTCGCATTTAAATTATGTGTCAGATCTACTAATACCCCATCCCCTCCATCTGGAAATCTTGGTTCAAATCCTTCAATGCTGGATCAAAGATGTTCCTTCTTTGCATTTATTGCGATTTTTTTTCCACGAATATCATAATTTGAATAGTCTCATTACTTCAAAAAAATTCATTCACGTCTTTTCAAAAAGAAAGAAAAGATTCTTTTGGTTCCTACATAATTCTTATGTATATGAATGCGAATATCTATTCCTGTTTCTTCGTAAACAGTCTTCTTATTTACGATCAACATCTTCCGG